AATAGTCGAAGCCATACCCAATCGGAAAAGGATGTTATCCAAACGCATTTCAAGTAATTGTAGTAAAACCAGACCTGTTGACCCTTTGGCTTTTCCGGCGATCCGAACATATTTAAGTAATTGTCGTTCTGTAAGACCATAATGAAAACGCAATTTTTGTTTTTCTTCTAAACGAATACGATATTGAGATTTTTTCACGGGGCGTGATTGGTTTCTAAGATCGCTTACGGATCTAGGCCTTTTACTAGTTAGTCCCGGTAAAGCCCCCAGACGGCGTATTTTTTTGAAACGAGGCCCTCGGTAACGCGACATAAAGACTCCTTATTTTTATTGAAATTTCATAAACCTAAATTAAAACTGAACTAAATGATAAATGAAGCGAAATCCACTGAAGTATTGTACTACAAAAACTAAAAAATAATGAGATGAATTGGATCAATATCCGGTCCTTTTTGTATTGTATATATATTTGTATTGTATATATAAATGTATATAAAAATATAAAAATATAAAAATAAATATATATAAAAGGTCCTTTTCTTGATTTATTCTGCAGAGATATAACTCCTCCATCCAGTTTTTATTCATAATTGGAAGTTCCTACGACATAATAGATGGGTGACTTTTGAAAAAAAAAAGGGGGGGGGGGAGCCTTTTCAACGCTCGTTGATTTCAAAAAGACATTATCAATTACAATTACAATTACGTAAAAAATAAAACAAATAGAGAAGGGCCGGCTATCGGAATCGAACCGATGACCGTCGCATTACAAATGCGATGCTCTAACCTCTGAGCTAAGCGGGCTCAAATAACCGAAATTGCACATGTATAGGAATTCAGTAAACTACTGGAATCTTGGCTATTAACTACTCATTCTTATCTATTCCTAATTAATAGGAATATATATAGAAATTCTAGAACATAAGGATTCATATAAATGATTAATATAACGATTAATAGAATAGAGCGATATATAATTTTGATCTTGAGCTACTTATTTATTTTCTCAATTATATGATTATCAATAATCAATATCTTAATCTTAATTAGATAGTAAGATTCTCTTTTTCATTTTTGAATTTAAATGATATTCAAATGACATTTTCTTATTATTATTTCTTTTTTTTTATATAATCTATTTTACTATATTTATTTTATTTTTAGTTTAGTATATTTATAATATATTTATTAATTTAGTATTTATTCTACATTTAGTATTTATTCTACATATAATTATACATATAATTATTTAATTATTCTACACATAATAGAATATTATTATTCTATACATTAATACATTATATACATTTATAAAAAAAAAATTACATTTATAAAAAAAAAATAACATTGATTTCTAAAGATTTCTAAAATCGAATTTGAAATATATCTATTTTAAAATTTCTAATTAATATAAATATTTATGAAATTATTAAAAAATAGATATTTCTAAATATCGAATATGAATAAAAAAAGAAATAGAATATTAAAAAAATTAAATTTGCATTTTAATAAAGATTTTCATTTTAGTTATTTTTAGTTTGTTATAGAGGGTCTGCTCTAAGGAAAGGAATTAAAGAGAAAAATACAATCCAGATAAATGCAATCTAGATCATAATGAGACATTCCTCTCTTTTGAGAAGAAAGGCGTAAGCTAAAACGAAAAAACGAATCGACCGTTAAAGTATTCCACCAAATTGCATGAGAAAAATGATAGGAAAAGAGGCGTATACATATATATGTTATGTGGTAGATATCCATCTATATTGAATTGCGGATACAGAAATGATAGAATCATTTCTGATTGGACCCGAATAAGTATGGGTCTCCGATAAGGATGACAATAAAGATGACAGAAGATAGACAAGAAATCAAATAGGAGGAAACACTTTTCGATATAAGAATCGGTATCTAATGAATTCAAGGGTTTCCGCATAAATGAAAGAAAAGAAAAAGGGGAAGGACATCATCATAATGAGATCCTAATCTCAAAGCAAAAGGGGGATATGGCGAAATTGGTAGACGCTACGGACTTAATTGGATTGAGCCTTGGTATGGAAACCTACTAAGTGATAACTTTCAAATTCAGAGAAACCCTGGAATTAAAAATGGGCAATCCTGAGCCAAATCCTGGTTTACGAAAACAAACAAGAATTCGGCAAGCGAGAATAAAAAAAGGATAGGTGCAGAGACTCAACGGAAGCTTTTCTAACAAATGGAGTTAACTGCGCTGCGTTGGTAAAGGAATCCTTTTAGCGAAACTCCAGAAAGGCTGAAGGAGAAACCTATATACATACGTATACGTAATGACATACTATCTCAAATGATTAATGACGACCCGAATCTGTATTTTTTATATGTTATATGAAAAATGAAAAAATTGTTGTGAATCGATTCCAAATTGAAAAAAGAATCAAATATTCATTGATCAAATCATTCACTCCGAAGTCTGATAGATCTTTTTAAGAACTGATTAATCGGACGAGAATAAAGATAGAGTCCC